AATCAAGGAAAGATATTGAAAAATCTATTTTCGAAATATAATATACTTTTTTTATATGTATTGGAAAAGAATAGCGATTTATTCCTATGCAGCATCCATTAACAAGAAGAGAAAATAAGAAATATCGAATATCGACAAATTCTTGTCTTGTGTGGTTTAAGGAAATAAAAAAACCCGCTTTCCACAATTTAATATATATCATCGAATTTATATATCAGAATAGCTGATATAGTCATGATTCAAGGGGTCAGGTCCACTTACTTTTTTTGAATATTAACACTCTCCGTATTATCCGCTGAAAAAAAAAAGAAGACTAAGACTTGATTTTCATGAAAAAGCCCTTTATCGGATTTGAACCGATGACTTACGCCTTACCATGGCGTTACTCTACCACTGAGTTAAAAGGGCCCTATTCAATTCATGAATTACCCATTTTCTATTATGCAGTAGACTCATAATAGAAAATGGGTAAAATTTTTCTCGTTTTTGCATTTTCTGGCTTAGTGCGAGATAGTGATAGGCATATTATATTGCATCTCAACGATAAACGAAGCAATGAGTGAAAATGGAAGAAAATAAATTAAATGAAACTAAATGGGCTCCCCTACCCCCTTTTTCTGTCCGGCTAACCATTGCCTGAACTGAAGGAATCCTATACTTCCTTTCGTTATATCGAATAGTATGGGATGCTTCATGAATGAAGCATCAACCCCCCCAAAAATGTTATGATTCTATAGAATCATAACATAGAAAGACTCTTCGGATCTAGCCATACCATTAGATTATATTGACAATTCCAAAAAACTGTTCATACTATCATCATAGTATGATGACGGTCGGGCGGATCTGCCCCCATCGTCTAGTGGTTTAGGACATCTCTCTTTCAAGGAGGCAACGGGGATTCGACTTCCCCTGGGGGTAGGGTACTACAAAAGGAAGTTGATCATGGATTATCAATAAGCCTAGAATGAATTCTTCCTGGGTCGATGCCCGAGCGGTTAATGGGGACGGACTGTAAATTCGTTGGCGACATGTCTACGCTGGTTCAAATCCAGCTCGGCCCAAAAAATCACCGCTCCATGAGTATAATATAACCAATTTGTCCTACAGAAAAGAAATGCTTGATCTGTAGAAATGAAGGAAAAGGGTCAATTTTTTGCTCTATTTATATTTTTTTCTCATCTCATTGAAAGGTTGATTATCCACTTTTAACAATAAAAAAAAGAATCACTAGTTAGTAATAATCCGCGGCACTCTCGCTAAAGCCCGTGTTTATGTGGATATGATATCACTATATCATTCGTGTATCTGTTACGTTACAACATGACAATTCTTATGAAACCATAAGAATATGTATGCTATACACCTTGCTGGGATTGTAGTTCAATTGGTCAGAGCACCGCCCTGTCAAGGCGGAAGCTGCGGGTTCGAGCCCCGTCAGTCCCGAACTAGGATACGATGAATTTCTCAATTCATTTCTCTATTTTTCGCGAAAGGGAAGAGGGGGAGCCGAATCGAATCCCCGGTGCGGGGAGGGGAATTTTTTTTCTTTTGTTTCGCATTTATCATCAGATAAATATGGGAATTTCCATTTCTTTTCCTAGTTCTTTCCCTAGTACTGATTGATAAGGGGGAGACATATGTCAATTGGTACAATCGGTAGTATTGCTATATTCAGTATTTTTTGTTCGAATATTTGATTTTTTATACTTAATCCTTTCTTTTTCCATCTCACTTATACTGTTTGTATCTGTGTATGACCCAGACAATACCAGTCATATGATACCTCATAATTTTATGTACATAATTCTATGTATATGTATGTATTAAGTAGGGAAGTTGTATAAGGAAGATAGCTAATAGGTTATAGAAAAGAAAAAGTGGAAAAAGGGTATGAAAATCTAATGATTGATGTGTATTTCTGATCAAATCAAAAATGATATTTTTGATTTAGTATGATAAAAGATCTTTCCTTTCTATGTTATACTACTACTATATTATTGAATTTTCGACGATGAATTGATTTGATAGATCAGAAATTGTTATTCATAATATTGATCTGATTCAGTATCATCGGGATGCAATTCATCCCGTTGAATTTGCAGGAGTCAAATTTATCATCTCTATGGGATTAGATCCCGAGTTATTGCGAAACAAAAGAAGATTAGATTATGGAAGTAAATATTCTCGCACTTATTGCTATTGCACTGTTCATTCTAGTTCCTACTGCTTTTTTACTTATCATCTATGTAAAAACAGTCAGCCAAAATGATTAATTTGAATGAAACTTGAATTATTATTAGTTCTTATCGATGATTCAAGAAATGAAAGAAAGGGATTCAAACTCTAAATCTTAAATGAAATGATTAGGCTGGAATCAGAAGTATCGTAGTAAGTATCTAAGCTGGTGTGGTAGAAAGGACTATATATATAGTTCTTTCTACCACACCAGCTATAGTATTGTTTTTATTATTATTATATATAGATCAAATTACAATACGTATGTACATATATTAGATGTACATATAGATAGCACTTTATTTCTTTTAGTTTGATTTCCCATCTCAAGAAGTCATTGATTGAACAATTAACGGATAATCCGCGGAGTTAAGTTATACAGTAACTTCTTCGGATTTGTAAAAGGAGTAGAGCAGACCCTGTCCATTTTTCATGCTTAAACATGAGATGAATCAAAAAAAGCATAAAAACTTTTCTAGTAGTCTAAAACAAATGTTAAATGTGTGATATGTGGATCGCTCAACAGAAGAAAGATCTCATTTTCTTATGTGTCGGATCTCTTTGGCCAATCACTAATCGCTTCGTTTCCGATAGAAAGAAAATATGTATTGTCGTAATAGCAGAACGACTTTCTTTTAGAAAGGTAAAAGAAAAAGGGGAAATAAATAAAGAAAAAAAAATAGTATTAGTTTTTCTTATTGTAATATCCATAATTATGATAAGAGCTGATTCACTAAAATAGAATATTTAGGAAAAATTAGGTTGGAAAAAATCGCCTATCATGCGTAGATTTGAGTTTCGAAATACAATTATGGTAATCATTCATTACTGTATTCCAGTACAATTTGGAAGACATTTTTCTTTTTTTAGGGCTTCGCAAAATGATCAATAAAGAATTGATACGGTTCGATTGAGCAATTAGTAGTGCCCAGCCCTAGAGTCCACTCCTTCCCCATACTACAAGTGAAAGGGAAAATGTAAAGACTACCATTAAAGCAGCCCAAGCAAGACTTACTATATCCATGTGAATTATGTCCCCTATTTCTATGAAGGAATTATTCTATTATTGATTAATAATCATAGCGGAATCAATGGCGCAGAGTCAAAATAGGTAAGACTATTTATTGATGAACCAATTCAATGAATACACTCGTAACAAGTTTCTATATTTTAGGGTTTCTGGTAAAATCAGGAAGCATTTAGTACAAATACGATGATACACACGCCTTTTCCTTGGAAATATCAAAGGAATGCTTCTATATGGAGCATGTAAGAATAGTAAGACCTATTGTTTGTTTTGATATTAATGCCTTTCCTTACTAAGCAAAAAGCATAAAAATATACCATCACGATAGATAACTATCTATCAGATACCTCTATTTCCTATTTGATCTAAGCTTACTGTCTTTCTTTCTGTGAAAGAATCCGGAGAACTCACCACCACTATTAATTAATACATTCTTTTTTTCAACTTTAACCTTTACTCTTTTAATACCAGACGGAGTCACGAGACACTACTTTGAATAAGGGTAATTTAAGAGATCTTTTTATTATAGTCTTTCGTATAATCTCTTCTTCAATTCTAGTAGCAAAAACAGAGTATCCCTTAGGAACCTTTGGATACCGAGATTTCCGACCTTAGTTCTGAATCCCGGAATTGACTCTCACCATTTATTTGATTCAATTGAAAAATCAAATAAATGGTGAGAGTCAATCATTAAAGTAATAAGTGAGAGTTGCTTCATCCCTATTGATACCGATTTGGGCTACACCTCAATTTTGAGAAAAAAAATTACAGTCTTTTAGAAAACCTACACCATGGGTTATAAAAATCGAGTATTGACACGCCCACTTAGTCCTTTGCCTCTGCTTCTTGCGGAGCAAGAATTCGTCGAATTAGATCGGCAAGATAGGAAAGAAATAAAAAATCTTTTGTTGATCAGGCGACACCCGGATTTGAACTGGGGATAAAGGATTTGCAGTCCCCCGCCTTACCGCTTGGCCATGCCGCCAAATTCGGTCCAAAATGGATAAAAATATTATCTATATTCTAATTCTATTACTCACTCCTTTTTTTATCTTGAATACCATTATACTTATCCTTTTTTAAAAAGAAATTCCTGTTTTTTATTGGATCTAGTTTAGATTCTCCTCTTCGATTGATTGTATCTTAAAATATACATCGCTTAAAAACATCCCTTCTCTTTTTTATTGAGAGTAGAAAAAATGGATTTCCGGTCACAGACTGCAAAATTCAGGACAAATTGGAACCATTAACAATTTACTTTGAATTAGCGAACGATTCTTCCATTTTTATCTCCAATGAAATTTTGTTTCATTGAATAGCAAAAGAAAATAAAATTGATTTATGACTAATCAGTATTCATTTTTTTTTCAATAAGCAATCCTTTTCAATTATCAATTCTAATTATAATAACATATATGTGTATATGTAAACCCCAGAACAGAAATTGTTACCCAGATATCAAACCGGATCTCTCTCTTATGTACATATCCCTATAGAGAATTCTCCTGTTTCAATTTTTCATTGAATATATTGAATAGAAAATACAAATTTTGATGGAGTGTGACTCACGTTGTCCCAAGTGAAATTACAATAAAAGATGTGATATATGGATAAAATAGATAGCCGTATCAGCATGTACTTAATAAAATAAATACAATTACAATAAATACTATTCTTATTATATTTTCTATTTATATTACGCAATTCAATCATATTCTATAAATTCCACTGACTA